CATAATTAATCCTAAGTATCCCTAGATTTGTGTATTTTTTTACATCCAGTAGTTTTGGACATGGGTCGAGCCAAGTATCACAACTCTTTATCCCCATTTCTACCCATCTGGTATATTGTCCTTTTCTTTCCGTGTTGAAATAGAAAGTTATTAATAGACGAGATTTTCAAAAAAAAATGTTTCTTCCTATTCCTGGAAGAAAAGAAAGATTTCTTTACTTGATACAAATTTGACATAACAACATGATAAAGTTTTATTTTATTTCTATTTAATTATTTCATTTAGTAATTTAGTAGAATTATTATTAATTAATAATTTATTAATTAATTTTTATTTTTAATTATTATTTAGAATTAATTAATTATTGTAATTGAAATAAGGTTTTCATTATAACCATATATAGTGATATAGTGAAATGATATTCCAGGTTCTTTTAAAATAAAAGTAAAAGAATTTTTTTTTCAATACCCACTCTTTGATTTCTATGTTCTTTATTTTTATTAGTTTTAGTTAAGAATTCGAGTGATTGGGCTGTCTATTGATTCTGAGAGGAAATGAAATATTCAAATGATTTTTCATCAAATGACTATTCATCTATTTATTTTGATGTAACTAGTGGAAGGAAAGATCTATGGAAAAATGGTGGTTCAATTTGATGTTTTCCAAGGGGGGGATAGAATCTAGGTGTCGGCTAAGTAAATCAATGGATAGTCTTGATCCTCTTGAGAATACCCGTGTAAGTGAACACCTCGTTCTAAATGATACAGAAAAAAACATTTTGAGTTGTAGTACTCGTGATAATAGGAATGTTGATCGTTTAGTCGGCGTGGGGGATATTCGGACTTTCAGCGCGAATGACACTTTTTTGGTTCGGGATAGTAATAATAGAGACAGTTATTCCATATATTTGGATATTGAAAATCAAGTTTTTGAGATTGACAATGATCATTTTTTTCTTAATGAATTAGAAAGTTCTTTTTATAGTTATTGGAATTCTAGTTATTTGAATAATGGACCTAGGAGTGCTGACTCCCGCTATGATCATTATATGTATGATACTAATTATAGTTGGAATAATTACATCAACAGTTGCATTGATAGTTATCTTCGTTCTCAAATCTGGATTGATAGTTATATTTTAAGTAGTAGTGAACATTATAATGAAAGTTACCTTTATAATCACATTTGTGATCAAAGCAGAAATTGTAGTGAAAATAAGAGTTCCGGTCTAAGAACTGGCACAAATAGTATCGATTTAACTCTAAGAGAAAGTTCTAATGATCTTGATGTAACTCAAAAATATAGGCATTTGTGGGTTCAATGTGAAATTTGTTATGGATTAAATTATAAGAAATTTTTGAAATCACGAATGGATATTTGTGAACAATGTGGATATCATTTGAAAATGAGTAGTTCAGATAGAATTGAACTTTTGATTGATCCAGGCACGTGGAATCCTATGGATGAAGACATGTTATCTCTGGATCCCATTGAATTTCATTCAGAGGAAGAACCCTATAAAGATCGTATTGATTCTTATCAAAAAAAGACAGGATTAACTGAGGCTATTCAAACAGGTATAGGCCAACTCAACGGCATTCCCGTAGCAATTGGGGTTATGGACTTTCAGTTTATGGGGGGTAGTATGGGATCCGTAGTAGGCGAGAAAATTACTCGTTTGATCGAGTATGCTGCCAATAAACTTTTACCTCTTATTCTAGTGTGTGCTTCTGGAGGAGCACGAATGCAAGAAGGAAGTTTGAGCTTGATGCAAATGGCTAAAATATCTTCTGCTTTATATGATTATCAATCGAATAAAAAGTTATTTTATATATCAATTCTTACATCTCCTACGACTGGCGGGGTGACTGCTAGTTTTGCTATGTTGGGAGATATCATTATTGTTGAACCGAACGCCTATATTGCATTTGCAGGTAAAAGAGTAATTGAACAAACATTGAATAAGACAGTACCTGAGGGTTCACAAGCGGCTGAATTTTTATTCCATAAGGGCTTATTCGATCTAATCGTACCACGTAATCTGTTAAAAAGTGTTCTAAATGAATTATTTCAGCTTCACGCGTTCTTTCCTTTGAATCATAACTCAAGTATAGCTTTAAGTTAATTAAATGAATTCCATTTTTGGGGTTCTAGTGAACAAGTATTTGTTTATCGATTTGTCAAAAAAAATTGGAAAAATCCAACGAATGGTTTTTTGTGACAATTAAGAAGAATTTGTAGAATTGTAGTAAAGAATCATGTAGATAATTGCTGATATTCTTGATTACTAAGTAGGAAATGAAACCTCTATCAACTAGCAACAAGCTAAAAGAACGAAATTATTTTTTCCGCGAAATTCAATTGGGTAATGAAAATAATAAATAAAAAAATTTCATCTTATTTTCTTACCTTCGGATTATAACGAAATTTTCGGGAATTTACAATTTATTTGCATTTATAAGTGGAAGAAGCTCTTTATTATTTATTACATTACTTTATTAAAATTAAAGTTATAAAACAAGAAAAGAATAACAAAGAAGTGGATTATCATTTATATCTATATATTTCATGTAGAAAATTGAATAAGCTCATTTAATTAGTTCTAGATTCCTTGCACTTTCATTCTATAATACTTATTTAATACTTAAACTTAGATTCACTTCGATATACTATAATTTATATTAGATATACTATAATACGAATTAGAATACGAATTCTAATAATTAGAAGATATCTTTCTCTTTTTAACAATAATAATATAGAATATAGTAAGTAAAAAGATTAATATAACAATAAATAACAGATACAAATATTCAATCGGGGGTGCCCAGCCTATGACAATTCTTAACAATTTACCCTCTATTTTTGTGCCTTTAGTAGGCTTAGTCTTTCCGGCAATTGCAATGGCTTCCTTATCTCTTCATGTTCAAAAAAACAAGATTTTTTAGATTCGATGAAAGAAAGTTTTACTTATTTTTTCAAGACCTATACTTGAATCATAACAGAAATATCCGTTTTAGCTATATATTTAGTATAATTATGGTATAACATTAAAAAAAAATGACACCGATAAAAGAAGGGTTTTTTATGCAGACGTGAATATGATATATTAATAAACGAGCCATTTGAAAATCAATATCAATCAAGATTGGAGTAGATGCCTGAAATAAACGCAAAGTAAAAGTATCCGTATGCGCGTAGATAGGGGATCGTACGAGAGTGCTTCATTTTAGTATTTTAGACTAACAAATTGGATGAATTCCTACCCAAAATGCACATCAGAATGGTGCGAGTTGATGAAAGTTACTTCGGAAACAAAAAAAGTAAAGTAAAATTTATGCGGGCTAGTCTCTCACTTCCAATAAAATGCAACCGGATCTAGTATGAGTTGGCGATCAGAACATATATGGATAGAACTTATAGTGGGGTCTCGAAAAACAAGTAATTTCTGTTGGGCTTTTATACTTTTTTTAGGTTCATTGGGGTTTTTATTGGTTGGAATTTCTAGTTATCTTGACAGAAATTTGATATCTTTATTTCCGTCTCAGGAAATCATTTTTTTTCCCCAAGGGATCGTGATGTCTTTTTATGGGATCGCTGGTCTATTTATTAGCTCTTATTTGTGGTGTACAATTTCATGGAATGTGGGTAGCGGTTATGATCGATTCGATAGAAAAGAGGGAATCGTGTGTATGTTTCGTTGGGGATTTCCTGGAAAAAATCGGCGCATCTTACTCCGATTTCTTATGAAAGATATTCAGTCTATCAGAATAGAAGTTCAAGAGGGTATTTATGCTCGGCGTGTTCTTTATATGGAAATCAGAGGCCAGGGGGTCATTCCTTTGATTCGTACTGATGAAAATTTGACTCCACGAGAAGTTGAGCAAAAAGCTGCGGAATTGGCTTCTTTTTTGCGCGTACCAATTGAAGTAGTTTGAAATGAACTGAAAACTGAAGAATAAACATTTGTCTTACCAGGAGGCCAGGAGTCCCTTCTTTTGCTTTTTTGTTTCTAGAGTATAACTTAACTGAAGTTTCTCCACAATACTTGATGAAGCAAAGAAGACGTATATTATATAATATACTAAACAATACAATGAAATATACTAAACAATACATTTTTTTTGTCAGTCATGTATTCTTTCGTTTTTTAGACTATGATTCTGTAATTTTTTCGAAATTCAAAGACTAACTAACCACTGGACTCATAAAAAAATAGATAATAAATTTAGATTTTAGAAGTTCGAGGTCTTGTAATAGAACTTATGCTGGAATAGTAGATCGTCTAGAGTCGACGAATGAGACGGGGTTCGGTCAAAATTTACAGACAAAAAAATGAAAAAAAAAAAAGCATTCATTCCCCTTTTATATCTTACATCGATAGTATTTTTGCCCCGGTGGATCTCTTTTTCATTTAATAAAAGTCTGGAATCTTGGGTTACTAATTGGTGGAATACTAGTCAATCTGAAACTTTTTTAAGTGATATTCAAGAAAAGAGTATTCTAGCGAATTTCATAGAATTCGAGGAACTCTTCCTATTGGACGAAATGCTAAAGGAATACCCGGAAACACATTTACAAAGGTTTCGTATCGGAAGAATCCATAAAGAAACGATTCAATTGATCAAGATGTATAATGAAGATAGTATCCATATGATTTTGCACTTCTCGACAAATTTACTCTGTTTCGTTATTCTAAGTGGTTATTCTATTCTAGGTAATGAAGAACTTATTATTCTTAATTCTTGGGTTCAAGAATTCCTATATAATTTAAGCGACACAATAAAAGCCTTTTCTATCCTTTTATTAACCGACTTATGTATAGGATTCCACTCACCTCATGGTTGGGAACTAATGATTGGCTCTGTCTACAAAGATTTTGGATTTGCTCATAATGATCAAATTATATCTGGCCTTGTTTCCACTTTTCCAGTCATTTTGGATACAATTTTTAAATATTGGATCTTCCGTTATTTAAATCGTGTATCTCCATCACTTGT